TCCATTTATTTATATGGACTGCTAAGTGCGGAGACGGGAATCGAACCCGTGACCTCAAGGTTATGAGCCTCGTGAGCTACCAAACTGCTCTACTCCGCTCTGTAGGGACAAAAACTGGTGGACAAAAAAGAAGTCTCTACCATGTCTAGACAAATAGAATAGTCTTTTTATACAGAATGGAGCGGGTAGCGGGAATCGAACCCGCATCGTTAGCTTGGAAGGCTAGGGGTTATAGTCGACGTTGGTTGATTATTTTTAACGTCTCTAATTCAAAACCGAACATGAAATTTTGATTTCATTCGGCTCCTTTATGGCTATTCTCACCACTTAACATCTATGTTAGCTTTTCTGTCTGAATGGAACCAAAGCTCTCCGCTTTCTAGATGATCCCTATAGAGTAGGAGATAGAAATTCTCCTAAATATCTATCTAATCTACTTATTTCGTTCTCTAATTTTATTCAAGGGATCCTGAGGAAAAGAGTTGGGTTTCCACCGAGCTGAAACAATATCCTGATGGTTCTAGTAAACTAAAACTATCGTTTTTTAGCTATTGGGCTTCCATTTCTTTTTTAACTAAAAGAAGATTTAGTTACGATTGGAAATACACTTTTTTGTATCTTCATCCATAGATCCTTTACTCATATTTATTCAATTGGAATACTTAATCCAATGTAAAATTATGCTTCGCGCCTCTGTACTCATAATTACATTTGTATTTTGCATGCAAATTTAATTAGTCTTTGGATACTAATCGCGAGAATGTATATTTTTCCTCAATATGCTATTGAGAGGAAAAGGATTAAACCCTTTATAAGAACTAAAGTTTTCATCGGAATATGAATATAAAAAAACTTAAGGATGCCTTAAGTATATCATTTCAAATTCAGTTATTAATAGAACGAATCACACTTTTACCACTAAACTATACCCGCTACATGTAAATTATGATACCAACACTACCCTTTGTCAAGGGTAGCCATTCGAGGAGGAAGCTAATCCCACCTACGGAGAAAAGTGAGCAATTGGCGCAGGCTTTTAATTTAGGATTTAGATGGCCCCTCTCTTCTCTAGTCTGTAAAAGAAATCTCTTCTTATCCTGCCACTAGCGTATGAACCAAATGTACGCATTTCGATTAGGATCGTATTCTTTGTATTCTATAGTTTGATTATTCCTACAATATACACTAAGAGATATAGGTGACAGTACCCATCAATCTCTTTCTTCCTTTTCTTTTTTGTGCTGTAGAATAATTTTTCTACTCCGCAGTACAAATTCAACTGCCCACTTTTTAGAATAAAATTGTTTCAATCTCGCACTAAAACAGATAAGAAGTATATCATGGAAAATTAATACAATACCCAGCCATATGGGTATATGAAGAGGGCTAATTCCTTTATACCCCCCAATTAGAATTAAGGGAAATAAAACATAAATGGAGAAAGTTCTCATAATAAGATCAGCCAATAGAAGAAAAAAGTCCTAATTCTGCAGAACATTCTGAGCACGTGAGAAGTGAATAGGCTAAAGATAAAAAAAACAAAGTCTACCATTTTTTTAACAGCAGTTCTTATCGCCCCTTTGGACTTTTTTTGTTTTGAACCTCGCCATGAATAAACTTCTATATCTCAATATAGAAAATAAAATCTCTACATATATATCTATATATGTATATATTATGTACATTAATATATACATATATTTTGTACATTATGCAGTACAGTAGATCTATAATAGGAAATGAAAGTGGCTAATTTTGGAATAAAAAGCCCTTTTAACTCAGTGGTAGAGTAATGCCATGGTAAGGCATAAGTCATCGGTTCAAATCCGATAAAGGGCTTTTCCCTTAGCGGTAGAGTAATGCCACGGCAAGACCGAAGTCATCGGTTCGAATCTGATACAGTACTTTTCTACTAAATTCATTCATTTTTTTCTATTTTTTTTTGAATCTATTCTTATTAGAATATCCTTTAAAACTAAAAGGAATTTCCCTAAAAAGCAGGGGATGATCCGTGAATTAACCTAACCATCAACTAAACAAAAAAAAAAAATACTATGAAAGTATAATAGAAAAGTAGGAAAGACTCTTTGCTTTGATCTATTTATACTCTTCGATTCGAGTATATTGACAATTACAAAAAACTGCTCATACTATCATTATAGTATAATGACAAGTGGTTTTATTTTTATATAGCACTATCGTCTAGTGATGCCCCTATCGTCTAGTGGTTCAGGACATCTCTCTTTCAAGGAGGCAGCGGGGATTCGACTTCCCCTGGGGGTAGGGAGTATTATAAAAAGAGGTTAATCATAGATTATCAAAAACCCTAGAATAAATTCTTCCTGGGTCGATGCCCGAGCGGTTAATGGGGACGGACTGTAAATTCGTTGACGATATGTCTACGCTGGTTCAAATCCAGCTCGGCCCAAAAATCTAGGGCTTCGTGAATATGAACTAAATCCCTTTTTTCTTCCATAAAACATAAAAAAAATCTGATCCATAGAAATAAAGGATAAAGAAATAAAGGATAAAGAAATAAAAGGGGGGGAAAATGGATTTCTAAGCCATATCTCTCTGATTCTTTTCTCACAAAGAAAACTTTTTTCTTATTGAAAGGTGGATTATCAGGGATAAAAAATCGCGGCATACTAGTTATGCCACTGTCACTATACCCACATAGGATATGTGGGTGTATTAGTATATGATTCATCTATTTCTTAGAGTACGACAGACGAATCTTCTTAGGGTTCTATTTAAGAATAGGTATGCCATACACCCCGCAGGGATTGTAGTTCAATTGGTTAGAGCACCGCCCTGTCAAGGCGGAAGCTGCGGGTTCGAGCCCCGTCAGTCCCGAACTAGGGTTCAATGAATGGAAAAATTCATCTTTCCCTTTTTCATTAAGAATTTCTCTGAAATCTGAAAAAGGGGGGCAGTAGGCAAGATCAAATATCTATGGAGAACCCTTACTTTACTTTTTTCATTTCGCAGCTCACATCTCAATAAAAAGAGAGCTGTATAGGAATCTTTTTTTTATGAATCTGCTCTCATCTTTAGACCCCAAAAGCAGATATTGACAGTAATCTAATAAAATAAAAACCAAGCAAACGCTCTTTTTCCCAAATTCAAATATTAGATCTTTTTTATTTAAGATCCATCTCATTTCTACTTCTACTGCTTATTTGGATCTCTATGTGACCCATAGAAAGTCGGTTATATAATACATACATACATAATTGTATGTATAACTATAAGAAATAAGAAAAAGGAAGGGAAATTGGATAAGAAAGATTCTTGGCTCTACATATATATATAGAAAAGCAAAAGTCGAAAAGGATAAAAAATAGAGGGGTTCCGAATCCAATCAAAAAACCTATTTTGGTCTTAGTATTGATAAGGGATCTTCCTATGTTATATTATTCCACTATCAACCATGAATTGATTTGATAGATCCTATATTCATAATATTGAATTGATTCAGTATTATCAGAATGCAAGTCCTCCCCTTGAATTTACTTGAATTTACAGGGATACCCCTTTTTCCTCTCCATGGGATTACATCCCGAGTTATTGTGAAAAAATAAAATAAAGAGGTTATGGAAGTAAATATTCTCGCATTTATTGCTACTGCATTGTTCATTCTAGTTCCTACTGCCTTTTTACTTATTATTTATGTAAAAACAGCCAGCCAAAATGATTAATTGGAATTCCAATTAATCATTGAAGAAATAAAAAAGGGATTAAAGAAAAAAAATCCAAGTCTTAAATGAAAGGATCTGGTTGGAATCCTAAAGTGTGGTAGAAAGAACTACATATAGTTTTTTCTACGACACTTTAGATTCTTTCTATTATATTATCTTGAATCTACATAGAATAGATTAGTAGATTGAAATAGTAATCTAATTCAACTTCTTTTTTCACTGCATCCACTTAATTTCAAGCAAGTCAAAATCAAAAAAATCGAAGACAATTCTTCATTGAAAGAATCCATGGAGAGGGATAAAAATAATACGAGAATAGACTATAATAAAAGAAAAAAAGTAAATAAAAGGAAAAAACCTGCGAATTTTTCATACTTGAAAATGACGCGAGATGCTTAACGCGAGATCCTTCAAAAAAAAAAGAACAAAAAAATTTCTAAGAATAAGAAAAGACTATAAATGGAAAATGTGCGATATGTTGTGAATAGCTTGGTGTAAGAAAGTCTAATTTTCTTTTGGAAAGAATTTTATTTTTACTCGTCATTTCTAGTAGAAATTCTTAATTACTATAATTGCTCTTTCTATTCTATTTCTTTTCTATTTCTTTCTATTTTTCTATTTTTATTATAGTAGAATGAAACATATTCTACTATAGTAGAATGAAACATAGTAGAATAGAACGACTCTTTCTTAAAAGAGTTTTTTACAAGAGTAAAACAAAACTAAAGAAAGAGAGAAAAAATCAAGTTTGGCAAAATGATTAATACAAAATAAAATGATCAATTAAAGAAAAGAGTTGATACTACAATTCGACTACTCAATCAATTAGTAGTATCTCTAGAGTCCACTTCTCCCCCATACTACTAGTGAAAGAGAAAATGTAAAGACTACCATTAAAGCAGCCCAAGCAAGACTTACTATATCCATGTAAATTATGTCTCCTATTTCTATGAAGGAATTATTCTACTATTGATCAATAATCATAGTGGAATTAAGGGTACAGAGTCAAAATTCTGCTCTAAGACTATGGATGAATCAGTTAAAGGAATTTACTCCTATCAAATTCTTATATGATTTCTGGTAGAATTGAAGAGTATTAAGTATAAATATGATACATATACCTTTTCCTTAAAAAAGAAAGAAATTAGATACCTACTTTACCCATGTTTATTTTTGACGTAAACCCTACTGCCCCACTTTCTCTTTTTCTATGAAAAAGTGAGGAGACCTTATCCACTCCACAACTCCGAAATTGATTTTTGATCAGCCTATTCAACCCGATTCTCAACAGAATCAGTAGCCTTTACTTTAGTGTATGTAGGTAGCATCAAATGTACGAAGTATATTGATATTTCTTCGCAAAGTCCCTTCTTCAATCTTAGATTGAAAAAAGACTTAGGACCCTTTGGAAGTTTGAAATTCCCGAATGAATTCAAATTAATAAAAGAATAAGGAAACGCTACCTCATCTCTGTTGGTAGTTCCCCATTTCGTTTGGGTCACTGCCGACAAAACAAAGCCTCGTTTGAGGATATAACTATGGTATGGATTCTCAAAATCCAGTATTGACAGACCTAGTTATTCTCTTGCTCCTACTTATGAGGGTACAAAATTTTTGAGTTTGATTAGTACTATAATCCTAAGTATTTTATTGATCAGGCGGCACCCAGATTTGAACTGGGGATAAAGGATTTGCAGTCCCCTGCCTTACCACTTGGCCATGCCGCCAAAAAATCCGATCTAAAATCGAGAAAAGAGCAAGTATTCATCCATATTTTCTTACTAACTTTTTTTTTTTCTATTCTATTGAGATGGCAAAGGAGAATTTGCTTTCTATTCTATTGAAATGGCAAAGGACTCAAAGTGGATTTCCAGTCACAGACTCCAAAATTCAGAACAAATTAGAACCATTAACTAGAATTTTTTTTGAATAGCAATAGCAGGAGTAAACGACTCTTAAATCGGTATTCTCTCCTTTAATGGCATAATAAAATAGAATAAAAGTTTCCCTAACCTGTATATAGGGAAACTCCAGGTCCCAACAGCATTATTATCTATGGATCCCCCTTATGTACATATCCCTATGGGGAATCATGCTTTAATTTTTCATTGCATTAAATATCTTGAATAAAAAGAGGAAATTTGCTCTGATATAGATTATGGCCTGGCCTTCTTTTCTTGGCCCACACAAGTAAAATTATGATAAAAGAAAGGATATGTGAATAGGTGGATAACTAGATTAGCAAGTACTTAAAAAAAGTAAGTACTTTTTTTTAGGATTCTACAATGAAATCCTTTATTTTTCAGCAATTCTATTACTACGAAACAAAAAATAACCTTCAAATTCTTTTTGAAAATAAAACTAAGCGTACTATTCTAAATTCTAAATCGAACTAAAGTCAAACTTTCGAGTGCTTATAAATTATTATGGCTTTATTTCTTTCATAGAAAGGAGATAAAAGGAGAAATCTTTGCTATCCAATCTGATTAGAATATCATAAAGTTTAAGTGGCACAATTTTTTCTAGGACTTTTTTATCAATTCATTTTAATTCAATTTCTACCCCTGCGAAAGTCGAACTTTCATCAAAATTTTCTTTATTCATATGTATGAAATACATAAATTCTCTTTATTCATATGTATGAAATACATATATGAAATACGTATGTGGAGTTCCCTAGAATTTCATGTGATTCAGTAAACAGAATATAGATTCCATGATTGCTAGATTGATCCATAGGGATTGATAAAGAGTGAGCTGATAATGGAATTTTTCTTCGATAAATAGGAAACTTAAGATTAAGATGCTCCGGAATGGAAATGAGGGAATGTCCACAATACCCGGATTTAGTCAGATCCAATTCGAGGGGTTTTGTAGGTTCATTAATCAAGGCTTGGCAGAAGAACTTGAGAAGTTTCCAACAATTAAAGATCCAGATCACGAAATTGCATTTCAATTATTTGCGAAAGGATATCAATTGCTAGAACCTTCGATAAAAGAAAGGGATGCTGTGTATGAATCACTCACTTATTCTTCTGAATTATATGTATCTGCGAGATTAATTTTTGGTTTTGATGTGCAAAAGCAAACCATTTCTATTGGAAACATTCCTATAATGAATTCCTTAGGAACCTTTATAATAAATGGAATATACCGAATTGTGATCAATCAAATATTGCTAAGTCCTGGTATTTACTACCGCTCCGAATTAGACCATAAGGGGATTTCTATATACACCGGGACTATAATATCAGATTGGGGAGGAAGATCGGAATTAGCAATTGATAAAAAAGAAAGGATATGGGCTCGCGTGAGTAGAAAACAAAAGATATCTATTTTAGTTCTATCATCAGCTATGGGTTCGAATCTAAGAGAAATTTTAGATAATGTTTCCTACCCCGAAATTTTCTTGTCTTTCCCGAATGCTAAGGAGAAAAAGAGGATTGAATCAAAAGAAAAAGCTATTTTGGAGTTTTATCAACAATTTGCTTGTGTAGGCGGGGACCTGGTATTTTCGGAGTCCTTATGCGAGGAATTACAAAAGAAATTTTTTCAACAAAAATGTGAATTAGGAAGAGTTGGTCGACGAAATATGAATCGGAGACTGAATCTTAATATACCTCAGAACAATACATTCTTGTTACCACGAGATGTATTGGCCGCTACGGATCATTTGATTGGAATGAAATTTGGAACGGGTATACTTGACGATGACGATATGAATCACTTGAAAAATAAACGTATTCGCTCGGTTGCGGATCTGTTACAAGATCAATTCGGACTGGCGCTTGGCCGTTTACAACATGCGGTTCAAAAGACTATCCGTAGAGTATTCATACGTCAATCGAAACCGACTCCACAAACTTTGGTAACTCCAACTTCAACTTCGATTTTATTAATAACTACTTATGAGACCTTTTTTGGCACATACCCCTTATCTCAAGTTTTTGACCAAACAAATCCATTGACACAAACGGTTCATGGGCGAAAAGTGAGTTGTTTGGGTCCTGGAGGATTGACGGGGAGAACTGCAAGTTTTCGGAGCCGAGATATTCATCCGAGTCACTATGGGCGTATTTGTCCAATTGATACATCCGAAGGCATCAATGTTGGACTTACAGGGTCCTTAGCTATTCATGCGAAAATTGATCACTGGTGGGGATCTATAGAGAGTCCGTTTTATGAAATATCTGAGAAAGCAAAAGAAAAAAAAGACAGACAGGTGGTTTATTTATCACCAAATAGAGATGAATATTATATGATAGCAGCAGGAAATTCTTTGTCCTTGAATCAGGGTATTCAGGAAGAACAAGTTGTTCCAGCTAGATACCGTCAAGAATTCCTGACTATTGCATGGGAACAGATTCATGTTAGAAGTATTTTTCCTTTCCAATATTTTTCTATTGGAGGTTCTCTCATTCCTTTTATTGAGCATAATGATGCGAATCGGGCTTTAATGAGTTCGAATATGCAGCGCCAAGCAGTTCCACTTTCTCGGTCCGAGAAGTGCATTGTTGGAACTGGATTGGAACGCCAAACAGCTCTAGATTCGAGTGTTTCCATTATAGCCGAACGCGAGGGAAAGATCATTTCTAGTGATAGTCACAAGATCCTTTTATCAAGTAGTGGGAAGATTCTAAGTATTCCTTTAGTTGCCCATCGGCGCTCTAACAAAAATACTTGTATGCACCAAAAACCTCGGGTTCCGCAGGGTAAATCCATTAAAAAAGGGCAAATTTTAGCGGAGGGAGCAGCTACAGTTGGTGGAGAACTCGCTTTAGGAAAAAACGTTTTAGTAGCTTATATGCCGTGGGAGGGTTACAATTTTGAAGACGCGGTACTAATTAGCGAACGTTTGGTATATGAGGATATTTATACTTCTTTTCACATCCGAAAATATGAAATTCAGACGGATACGACAAGCCAAGGCTCCGCTGAAAAAATAACTAAAGAAATACCACATCTAGAAGAACATTTACTCCGCAATTTGGACAGAAATGGAGTTGTGAGGTTGGGATCCTGGGTAGAAACAGGTGATATTTTAGTAGGTAAATTAACGCCTCAGATAGCGAGCGAATCCTCGTATATCGCGGAAGCTGGATTATTACGGGCCATTTTTGGTCTTGAGGTATCCACTTCAAAAGAAACTTCTCTCAAACTACCTATAGGTGGAAGAGGGCGCGTTATCGATGTGAAATGGATCCAGAGGGACCCCCTCGACATAATGGTTCGTGTATATATTTTACAGAAACGTGAAATCAAAGTTGGGGATAAAGTAGCAGGAAGACACGGGAATAAGGGGATCATTTCCAAAATTTTGCCTAGGCAAGATATGCCCTATTTGCAAGATGGAACACCTGTTGATATGGTCTTCAATCCCCTAGGGGTACCCTCACGAATGAATGTGGGACAAATATTTGAAAGCTCACTCGGATTAGCAGGGGATCTGCTAAAGAAACATTATAGAATAGCACCCTTTGATGAGAGATATGAGCAAGAGGCTTCAAGAAAACTTGTGTTTTCGGAATTATATGAAGCCAGTAAACAAACAAAAAATCCATGGGTATTTGAACCCGAGTACCCGGGAAAAAGCAGAATATTTGATGGAAGAACAGGAGATCCCTTCGAACAACCTGTTCTAATAGGCAAGTCCTATATTTTAAAATTAATTCATCAAGTTGATGAGAAAATCCATGGACGTTCTACTGGGCCCTACTCACTTGTTACCCAACAACCCGTTAGAGGAAGAGCCAAACAAGGGGGACAACGAGTAGGAGAAATGGAAGTTTGGGCTTTAGAAGGATTTGGTGTTGCTCATATTTTACAAGAGATACTTACTTATAAATCTGATCATCTTATAGCTCGCCAAGAAATACTTAATGCTACGATCTGGGGAAAAAGAGTGCCTAATCATGAGGATCCTCCAGAATCTTTTCGAGTGCTCGTTCGAGAACTACGATCTTTGGCTCTAGAACTGAACCATTTCCTTGTATCTGAGAAGAACTTTCAGGTTAATAGGGAGGATGTTTGATCAGAATAAATATAAATTCTTTTCTTATTTCTATTTTATGATTGACCAATATAAACATAAACAACTTCAAATTGGACTCGTTTCCCCTCAACAAATAAAGGCTTGGGCTAACAAAATCCTACCTAATGGGGAAGTCGTTGGCGAAGTCACAAGACCCTCCACTTTTCATTATAAAACCGATAAACCAGAAAAAGATGGATTGTTTTGCGAAAGAATCTTTGGACCCATAAAAAGCGGAATTTGTGCTTGTGGAAATTCTCGAGCGAGCGTAGCTGAAAACGAAGAAGAAAGATTTTGTCAAAAATGCGGGGTCGAATTTGTTGATTCTCGGATACGAAGATATCAAATGGGATACATCAAACTGGCATGTCCAGTGACTCATGTGTGGTATTTGAAAGGACTTCCTAGTTATATCGCGAATCTTTTAGATAAACCTCTTAAGAAATTGGAAGGCCTAGTATACGGGGATTTCTCTTTTGCTAGGCCCAGCGCTAAAAAACCTACTTTCTTACGATTACGAGGTTTATTCGAAGATGAAATTTCATCCTGTAACCACAGCATTTCTCCCTTTTTTTCTACCCCAGGCTTTGCAACATTTCGAAATCGGGAAATTGCGACAGGAGCAGGTGCTATTAGAGAACAATTAGCGGATTTAGATTTGCGAATTATTATAGAGAATTCCTTGGTGGAATGGAAGGAATTAGAAGACGAGGGGTATAGTGGAGATGAATGGGAAGATAGAAAAAGACGAATAAGAAAAGTTTTTTTAATTAGACGAATGCAATTGGCAAAACATTTTATTCAAACAAATGTAGAACCCGAATGGATGGTTTTGTGCTTATTACCGGTTCTTCCTCCCGAATTGAGACCCATTGTTTATAGGTCTGGGGATAAAGTAGTGACTTCGGATATTAATGAACTTTATAAGAGAGTTATCCGTCGGAACAACAACCTTGCCTATCTATTAAAAAGAAGTGAATTAGCGCCAGCAGATTTAGTAATGTGCCAGGAAAAATTGGTACAAGAAGCCGTAGATACACTTCTTGATAGTGGGTCTCGCGGGCAACCGACGAGGGATGGTCACAATAAAGTATACAAGTCACTTTCAGATGTAATTGAGGGTAAAGAGGGGAGGTTTCGCGAGACTCTGCTTGGGAAACGGGTGGATTACTCGGGGCGTTCTGTCATTGTTGTGGGTCCTTCGCTTTCATTACATCAATGTGGATTACCTCTAGAAATAGCAATAAAGCTTTTTCAGCTATTTGTAATTCGCGATTTAATCACGAAACGTGCTACTTCTAATGTCAGGATTGCTAAAAGGAAAATTTGGGAAAAAGAACCCATTGTATGGGAAATACTCCAAGAAGTTATGCGGGGGCATCCTGTACTGTTGAACAGAGCACCTACCCTGCATAGATTAGGCATACAGGCCTTCCAACCCACTTTAGTAGAGGGGCGTACTATTTGTTTACATCCATTAGTATGTAAGGGTTTCAATGCGGACTTTGATGGGGATCAAATGGCTGTTCATCTACCTTTATCCTTGGAAGCTCAAGCAGAAGCCCGTTTACTTATGTTTTCTCATATGAATCTCCTGTCTCCCGCTATTGGAGATCCTATTTGCGTGCCAACCCAAGACATGCTTATCGGACTTTATGTATTAACGATTGGAAATCGTCGAGGTATTTGTGCAAATAGATATAATAGTTGCAGAAACTATCCAAATAAAAAAGTAAACTACAATAATAATAATAATTATACGAAAGATAAAGAACCCCATTTTTCTAGTTCCTATGATGCACTGGGAGCTTATAGACAGAAACGAATCGGTTTAAACAGTCCCTTGTGGCTCCGATGGAAACTAGATCAACGCGTCATTGGATCAAGAGAAGTTCCGATTGAAGTTCAATATGAATCTTTTGGGACTTATCATGAGATTTATGCCCACTATCTAATAGTCGGAAATAGAAAAAAAGAAACCCGTTCTATATACATTCGAACCACTCTTGGTCATATTTCTTTTTATAGAGAAATAGAGGAAGCCATACAAGGATTTAGTCGGGCCTATTCATACACTATCTAAATCTAAACAAGGAAGTTAGATTCGGTGATGCCCCTTTCGGGGGGCATTCCGATTTCGCTAGTACCATCTTTTTTGCCACGCAAATTCAGATTGAGATTGAGGAAAGGGGGTAAATTAAGTTTTCGAATCACTGACTCAGGCCTATTGTCGAATCCTACTCAGCAATTGTCGAATCCTACTCAGTCAAAAAAGGAGGTACTTATGTATGGCGGAACGGGCCAACCTGGTCTTTCATAATAAAGAGATAGACGGAACTGCTATGAAACGACTTATTAGCAGATTAATAGATCATTTCGGAATGGGATATACATCCCATATACTGGATCAAATAAAGTCTCTGGGCTTCCATCAAGCTACTACTACATCGATTTCTTTAGGAATCGAGGATCTTTTAACAATACCCTCTAAAGGATGGTTAGTCCAAGATGCGGAACAACAGAGTTTTCTTTTGGAGAAACACTATTATTATGGGGCTGTACACGCAGTAGAAAAATTACGCCAATCCGTTGAAATATGGTATGCTACAAGTGAATATTTGAAACAAGAAATGAATTCGAATTTTCGGATAACGGATCCTTCTAATCCAGTCTATCTAATGTCTTTTTCAGGAGCCAGAGGAAATGCATCTCAGGTACACCAATTAGTAGGGATGAGAGGGTTAATGGCGGATCCTCAAGGACAAATGATTGATTTACCTATTCAAAGCAATTTACGCGAGGGACTTTCTTTGACAGAATATATAATTTCCTGCTATGGAGCCCGCAAAGGGGTTGTAGATACTGCTGTACGAACAGCGGATGCTGGATATCTTACACGCAGACTTGTTGAAGTAGTTCAACATATTATTGTGCGTAGAAGAGATTGTGGTACTATCCGAAGTTTTTCTGTGAGTCCTCAAAATGGGATGACAGAAAAACTTTTTGCCCAAACACTAATAGGTCGTGTATTAGCAGACGATATGTATATCGGTTCACGATGCATTGCTGCTCGAAATCAAGATATTGGAATTGGATTAGTCAATCGATTCATAACAGCCTTTCGAGCACAACCGTTTCGGGTACAACCAATATATATTAGAACCCCTTTTACTTGCCGGAGCACATCTTGGATCTGTCAATTATGTTATGGGCGGAGTCCCACTCATGGCGATCTGGTCGAATTGGGAGAAGCTGTAGGTATTATTGCGGGTCAATCAATTGGGGAGCCTGGAACTCAACTAACATTAAGAACTTTTCATACTGGTGGAGTATTCACAGGGGGTACTGCCGACCTTGTACGATCCCCCTCGAATGGAAAAATTCAATTCAATGAGGATTTGGTTCACCCCACACGTACCCGTCATGGGCAGCCTGCTTTTCTATGCTATATAGACTTGCGTGTGACTATTCAGAGTCAGGATATTCTACATAGTGTGAATATTCCGTTAAAAAGCCTGATTCTAGTGCAAAATGATCAATATGTAGAATCCGAACAAGTAATTGCGGAGATTCGTGCCGGAACATCAACTTTGCATTTTAAAGAAAAGGTACAAAAGCATATTTATTCCGAATCAGACGGGGAAATGCACTGGAGTACTGATGTTTACCATGCGCCCGAATATCAATATGGTAATCTTCGTCGATTATCAAAAACAAGCCATTTATGGATATTGTCAGCAAGTATGTACAGATCCAGTATAGCATCCTTTTCCCTGCACAAGGATCAAGATCAAATGAATACTTATTCTTTTTCTCTTGATGGAAGATATATCTTTGACCTCTCAATGGCTAATGATCAAGTAAGCCATAGACTGTTGGATACTTTTGGTAAAAAAGATAAGGAAATTCTGGATTATTTAACGCCAGATCGAATCATGTCCAACAATCATTGGAATTTTGTCTATCCTTCTATTCTTCAAGATAATTCGGATTTGTTGGCGAAAAAGCGAAGAAATAGGTTCGTCATTCCATTACAATATCATCACGAACAAGAAAAAGAGCTAATATCCTGTTTGGGGATTTCGATTGAAATACCCTTTATGGGTGTTTTACGTAGAAATACTATTTTTGCTTATTTTGACGATCCAGGATACAGAAAAGATAAAAGAGGTTCAGGAATTGTTAAATTTCGATATAGGACCCTAGAGGAAGAATATCGGACCCGAGAGGAAGAATATCGGACCCGAGAGGAAGAGTATAGGACTCTAGAGGAACACTCAGAGGAAGAATATGAGAGCACAGAGAACGAATATAGGACTCTAGAAGACGAATATAGGACTCTAGAAGACGAATATGAAACCCTAGAAGATGAATACGGGATCCTAGAGGCCAAATATAGGAATCTAGAGAAAGACTCAGAAGAAGAATATGGGAACCCGGAGAACGAATATAAAACTCGAGAGAACGAATATGGAACTCTAGAGGAAGAAGAATATGGGAGCCGTGAAGATGGCTCAGAGAACGAATATGGGGCTTTAGAAGAAGACTCAGAGGAAGACTCAGAGGACGAATATGGGAGCCCAGAGGAAGATTCTATCTTAAAAAAAGAGGGTTTTATTGAGCATCGAGGAACAAAAGAATTTAGTCTAAAATACCAAAAAGAACTAGATCGGTTTTTTTTCATTCTTCAAGAGCTGCATATCTTGCCGAGATCCTCATCCCTAAAGGTACTTGACAATAGTATTATTGGAATGGATACACAACTCACAAAAAATACAAGAAGTCGACTAGGTGGATTGGTCCGAGTTAAGAGAAAAAAAAGCCATACGGAACTAAAAATATTTTCCGGAAATATTTATTTTCCTGAAGAGGCAGATAAGATATTAGGCGCCAGTTTGATACCACCAGAAAGAGAAAAAAAAGATTCTAAGGACTCAAAAAAAACAAAAAATTGGGTTTATGTTCAACGGAAAAAAATTCTCAAAAGCAAGGAAAAGTATTTTGTTTCAGTTCGACCTGCAGTCGCATATGAAATGGACGAAGGGACAAATCTAGCAAGACTTTTCCCGCAAGATCTCCTGCAAGAAGAGGATAATCTCCAACTTCGACTTGTCAATTTTATTTCTCATGAAAATAGCAAGTTAACTCAAAGAATTTATCACACGAATAGTCAATTCGTTCGAACTTGCTTGGTAGTGAATTGGGAACAAGAAGAAAAAGAGGGGGCTCGTGCTTCCCTTGTTGAGTTAAGAACAAATGATCTGATTCGCGATTTCCTAAGAATTGAGTTAGTCAAGTCCACTATTTCATATACAAGAAGAAGGTATGATAGGACAAGTGCAGGACCGATTCCCAATAATAGGTTAGATCGCAACAATACCAATTCCTTTTATTCCAAGGCGAAGATTCAATCACTTAGCCAACATCAAGAAGCTATTGGCACCTTGTTGAATCGAAATAAAGAATACCCATCTTTGATGATTTTGTCGGCATCCAACTGTTCTCGAATTGGTTTATTCAAGAATTCAAAATATCCCAATGCGGTAAAAGAATCGAATCCTAGAATTATTATTCGAGATATTTTTGGGCTCTTAGGCGCTATTGTCCCTAGTATATCGAATTTTTCTTCATCTTACTATTTATTAACACATAATCAGATCTTGTTAGAAAAATATGTGTTCCTTGACAATTTGAAACAAACCTTCCAAGTACTTCAAGGGCTTAAATACTCTTTAATAGATGAAAATAAAAGGATGTCGAATTTCGACAGTAACACCATGTTAGATCCATTCCATTTGAATTGGCACTTTCTCCATCATGACTTGTGGGAGGAGACATTGGCAATAATTCACCTTGGACAATTTATTTGCGAAAATGTATGTCTATTTAAATCGCACATAAAAAAATCTGGGCAAATTTTCATTGTTAATATGGACTCCTTTGTTATAAGAGCAGCCAAGCCTTATTTGGCCACTATAGGAGCAACTGTTCATGGTCATTATGGAAAAATCCTTTACAAAGGAGATAGGTTAGTTACCTTTATATATGAAAAATCGAGATCTAGTGATATAACGCAAGGTCTTCCAAAAGTAGAACAAATATTCGAAGCGCGTTCAATTGATTCACTATCGCCGAATCTCGAAAGGAGAATTGAGGATTGGAATGAGCGTATACCAAGAATTCTTGGGGTTCCCTGGGGATTCTTGATTGGAGCTGAGCTAACCATCGCCCAAAGTCGTATCTCTTTGGTTAATAAGATCCAAAAGGTTTATCGATCCCAAGGGGTACAGATCCATAATAGACATATAGAGATTATTATACGCCAAGTAACATCAAAAGTACGCGTTTCCGAAGATGGAATGTCTAATGTTTTTTTACCTGGGGAATTAATAGGACTATTGCGAGCGGAACGAGCAGCGCGAGCTTTGGATGAATCGATCTATTATCGGGCAATCTTATTGGGAATAACAAGGGCTTCCCTGAATACCCAAAGTTTCATATCTGAAGCAAGTTTTCAAGAAACTGCTCGAGTTTTAGCAAAAGCTGCCCTACGAGGTCGTATTGATTGGTTGAAAGGCCTGAAAGAAAACGTAGTTCTGGGGGGAATTATACCAGTTGGTACCGGATTTCAAAAATTTGTCCATCGTTTTCCACAAGACAAGAACCTTTATTTCGAAATTCAAAAAAAAAATCTATTCACGTCGGAAATGAGAGATATTTTGTTTCTCCATACAGAATTAGTTTCTGCAGATTCTGACGTAACAAACAATTTCTATGAGACATCAGAACCCCCATTTACTGCCATTTATACGATTTAAGGATATATAAAACATATAAAGCAAATTTTTTTACTTTAATTGAAACTAGACTTTTGACCTTAGAATGTTAACAGGTCTTATTTTAGATTTTGTATTTTCATATTTTACTAAATAAAAGAAGTCAGTTAATTTATTAAGACTGTGTTTATATCATGTATCAATGGCCAATTCTGAGTAGAAGGTTCCATCGGAACAATTATTATTTATTTCAAGATATTTCGGCTCTTTCTTAATCTTCAAAAAGAAATCAATTCTGTAAATGCTAAGACGAAAAAAACAAAAAAAAAAAAGAAGTGTGGAAAAATGACAAGAAGATATTGGAACATCCATTTGAAAGAGATGATAGAAGCGGGAGTTCATTTTGGTCATGGTATTAAGAAATGGAATCCTAAAATGGCCCCTTACATCTCGGCAAAGCGTAAAGGTACTCATATTACAAATCTCGCTAGAACGGCTCGTTTTTTATCAGAAGCTTGTGATTTAGTTTTTGATGCAGCAAGTCAGGGAAAAAGCTTCTTAATTGTTGGTACCAAAAAAAGAGCAGCGGATTTAGTAGCATCAGCTGCAATAAGGTCTCGTTGTCATTATGTTAATAAAAAGTGGTTCAGTGGTATGTTAACGAATTGGTCGATTACCAAAACTAGACTTTCGCAATTTAGAGACTTAAGAGCGGAAGAAAAGATGGGAAAATTCCACCATCTCCCAAAAAGAGATGTGGCAATCTTAAAGAGAAAATTATCTACCTTGCAAAGATATCTCGGCGGGATTAAATATATGACGAGGTTGCCTGACATTGTGATCGTCCTTGATCAGCAAAAAGAGTATATAGCTCTTCGGGAATGCGCCATTTTGGGGATTCCTACTATTTCTTTAGTCGATACAAATTGTGATCCAGATCTCGCGAATATTTCGATTCCTGCCAACGATGACACTATGACTTCAATTCGATTGATTCTTAACAAATTAGTATTTGCAATTTGTGAGGGACGTTCTCTCTATATAAGAAATCATTGATTAAGATTAAGAAGAATAGTGAATTCTTAAGCAACTACGTAGATTTATGGGATCAGTTACTATTTTTTTTATTTTGCATAGATAAAAGAATGGGAATATTGATATATATTAGAGGGTATTGATATATATTATCATTTGATGTGATTTCTTGGTATCCTAAATATAAGATTAATACTTCAAGTTGCTGAGTTGAGAAAGAGATGGTTGAATCAAAAGAATTCCTTTTTTGAAGTTCAATTTTTATCAGAGGACAATATGAATATTACACCATGTTCCATTAAAACACTCAAAGGGTTGTATGATATATCAGGCGTAGAAGTAGGCCAACACTTCTATTGGCAAATAGGAGGTTTCCAAATTCATGCCCAAGTACTCATCACTTCTTGGGTCGTAATTACTATCTTGCTGGGTTCAGTTATCATAGCTATTCGGAATCCACAAACTATCCCAACCGACGGTCAGAATTTCTTCGAATATGTCCTTGAGTTTATTCGAGATTTGAGCAAAACTCAGATTGGAGAAGAATATGGTCCCTGGGTTCCCTTTATTGGAACTATGTTCCTTTTTATTTTTGTTTCGAATTGGTCGGGTGCTCTTTTACCTTGGAAAATTATAGAGTTACCCCATGGGGAATTAGCAGCGCCCACGAATGATATAAATACTACTGTTGCTTTAGCTTTACTCACATCAGCGGCATATTTTTATGCGGGTCTTAGCAAAAAAGGATTGAGTTATTTCGAGAAATATATTAAACCAACCCCAATCCTTTTACCAATTAACATCCTAGAAGATTTCACAAAACCATTATCGCTTAGTTTTCGACTTTTCGGAAATATATTGGCGGATGAATTAGTTGTTGTTGTTCTTGTTTCTTTAGTCCCCTTAGTAGTCCCTATACCGGTCATGTTTCTTGGATTATTTACAAGCGGTATTCAAGCTCTTATTTTTGCAACGTTAGCCGCAGCCTATATAGGTGAATCCATGGAAGGTCATCATTGAATTGACTAATTTGGAAATAGTCTTTTTTTTAGCTTAGCCCAATTCATGCATGGTTGCAGATAATCCTCCTGGTTAGAAAACTCACTAGTTCAAAATGCGTATGAATATATAACCTAGAGTTGTAGGAGAGAGAATAGACTATATTACGGAATTGTTAAATTATATATGCATTCAGGGGGTGGGGGCGAAATCCGGTTAGATCTATATTCTTAATGTCTATAAGACAGTCATCTTTTCTGCGGCTTTCTAAGGAATTTTTTTTGAATAGGATTCCCTAGAAAATAAGAAAATATGCAAATAAAATAGAAGAAACAAATGTATATAGGATTTTATTTATTTCTAAGTTAGATTAGATTCATTATTTAATCCGATATATAGAATTCCAGAATTGGATTGCATATCCAGTTCTATGCAGCATATTGTTATCAATTGTATATCTTGATTTGATTCCTATTGGATTTGGATTAGTTCGATTTCAATAGAGGTTCTTCCTATATTTCGTCTTTTATTATGGATTAGATAAAGGGAAAAAAAGGGAACTCAAGGATGTCGAAGAGTAAAAAAAGATGGAATGAAAGGGCGGTTGGTTGGAAAGAAAGAGAAATAGAATAATGAAAAGCATATGGATTTACACAAACCTCTAATGATTAGAAACTAAAAACGAGATCTCGAAGTAGTTCGGACGATTTAGATTATCATTTCACTTTGTACTTTTTAGTTACTTCTACCCAATATAGCTTAGGAGTGAAAAGTAATAATTTCTTGGTTGATTGTATCCTTAACCATTTCTTTTTTTTTTGACACGAGGAACTCACCATGAATCCACTAATTGCTGCTGCTTCCGTTATTGCTGCTGGATTGGCTGTAGGGCTTGCTTCTATTGGGCCTGGAGTTGGTCAAGGTACTGCTGCAGGACAAGCTGTAGAGGGTATTGCGAGACAGCCAGAAGCAGAAGGGAAAATACGAGGTACTTTATTGCTTAGTCTAGCTTTTATGGAAGCTTTAACAATTTATGGACTGGTTGTGGCACTAGCGCTTTTATTTGCAAACCCTTTTGTTTAATCCTAAAAAAGAAAATAAGTCTTTTAGATTAGATACTTTTTTCTTTTTTTAGTAAATTGGTATTTGCTTCTGTAATTCCAAGTATATCAATACTTTTATTTATTATATTATTCCAGGAATTTTTTATTTATCGGGACAGACAATACCCCGGGAAGGGTTGATTTGAGCATGATCCATTTATATGCTCGCCCTCTTCCTTCCCGTCCTTAGTTTAGGATAGTGGAAAGTCTTTTTCCTTTTATTTTAGGAATTTTGGGAACATTTTAACAAAAGAGATCTTTCAAAAGGAGATCTTTCACAGGTCAAACGAGACCTAAGACTTAATCTAAAAGAAATTATTAGATTGAATCTATTTGCATTAAAAAAATTGCATTA